CAAAAGGACCCCCGCTCATTAGGTTAATACATGTCTGTTAATAGCTAGTAAAATCCCTAGATAGTTGCTCCTTTTTAACCCGCTTCAAGTCATGATGACTAATCACTCAATCTTGGGGTAAATAATATAATATATAATGCTTATGTTTACTTTCACTTAACACTTGTACATAGGAAATGAGACTGAATCTTTTTACTGCAAAGTAAGAAACTGTTTTTTTCACTCATATAACTATCTGGTTTAGTTCATCAACCCGAATGATGAATAAAAAATAAAAAGGTATATTCAACTCATGAAATTTCCTTCCTAGAAAGAAAAGACATAGAGGAAATTTTATGTCTTAACGAATCACACGTAGAGATATTGATAACACACATAGAGTTAATGGTATTTCATAACTAATTGATTGAGCAGCAGCCCGTAAACCACCTAAAAAGGAATATTTATTATTTGATCCATAACCTGACATAAGAAGGCCCACGGGAGCAATACTTGAAATGGCAATCCATAAAAAAACACCAATACTTAAATCGGCTAGAACAAGGCGATATCCAAAAGGAATTACTAAAGAACTTAGTAGAATTGATGTGACTGCTATGGATGGTCCGATACTGAATAAACGAGTATCTCCTCTTGATGGAAGAAGATTCTCTTTGAAAAGTAATTTTGTACCATCTGCTAAAGCTTGAAGAATTCCCAAAGGCCCAGCGTATTCAGGGCCAATACGTTGTTGTATCCCCGCAGATATTTCTCTTTCTAACCAAACAATTACTAGTACACCTATTGTGATTCCTAATACAGGAGTAAAAATAGGAACAAGCATCCATATGATCTCATATACCTCTTTTAAGGATTCCAATCTAAAAAAAGAATTGATAGCTTGTACTTCTGTTGTATCTATTATCATTTTAACGATCAACTTCTCCCATAATGATATCTATGCTACCTAGTATTGTCATAATATCAGCCAATTTCATTCTTTTAACTAATTGAGGAAGGATTTGCAAATTTATAAAACCCGGTGGTCGGATTTTCCATCTCCAAGGAAAAACACCCTTATCTCCTATCAGAAAAATTCCTAATTCTCCTTTTGGGGCTTCGACTCTCACATAAAGTTCTTGTTTTGACAATTCAAAAGTAGGAGAAGGTTTTTTACTGATAAATCGATAGTCAAAATCATTCCATTCGGGATCCCATACTTTATCAAAGCGCCGGATTTCTAAATTCTCATAGGGCCCCCCCGTAATTCCTTCTAAAGCCTGTTGAATAATTTTTATTGATTCTGTCATTTCACCGATTCGTACTAAATAACGAGCTAATGAATCCCCTTCCTTTTGCCATTGAACTCCCCAATCAAATTCATCGTAAGACTCATAATGATCAACCTTTCGAAGATCCCATTGTATTCCGGAAGCTCGTAGCATTGGTCCCGATAAACCCCAATTAATTGCCTCCTCTCCGCCAATAATGCCTACTCCCTCAACTCGCTCTAAAAAAATAGGATTCCGTGTAATAAGCCTTTGATATTCAGTAACTCTTGTTAAAAAATAATCACAAAAATCCAAGCATTTATCTACCCAGCCATAAGGTAAATCAGCAGCGACTCCTCCAATACGAAAATAATTATGCATCATTCGCATACCGGTAGCAGCTTCGAATAGGTCATATATCAATTCTCTTTCTCTAAAAATATAGAAGAAGGGGGTCTGTGCGCCAATATCTGCCATAAAAGGGCCAAGCCATAACAAATGCGAAGCTATACGACTTAACTCTAACATAATGACTCTGATATAGCTGGCCCTTTTAGGCACTTGAATATTGCCCAACTGCTCTGGTGCATTTACAGTTATTGCTTCAGTGAACATAGTAGCTAAATAATCCCAACGTGTTACATACGGTAAATATTGTATAATTGTTCGGTTTTCCGCAATTTTTTCCATTCCTCTATGTAAATAACCCAATATCGGTTCACAGTCAATAACATCTTCACCATCTAGAGTAACAATGAGTCGAAGAACACCGTGCATTGATGGGTGCTGAGGGCCCATATTTACTATCATAAGGTCATTTCGTGTAGCTGGTGCAGTCATAAGTTTTTCCCGATTCATTCTTCCATGAATTGCTGAAAGCGAAAAGAGGTTCATCAAAATTTAAGCGAAAATTCAAAACGACTATTCAAATTAATGATTTTTTGTTTCTCGAATCTCCAACTGTCCGATTAATTCTTTATAACGTACTCTATTTTTTTTTGACAAATAGGCGAGCAGCCGTTGACGTTTTCCTAGAATTTTACGTAGACCTCTCTGAGATAAATAGTCTTTTTTGTGCAATTCCAAATGTGAAGTAAGTCTCCGTATCCTATTGGTGAAACTCACTACTTGAAATTCAACAGACCCCTTGTTGTCTTCGTTTTCCTCTTTCAAAATAATTGCACTGAATGGATTTTTTATCATAAAAAAGCTCCTTCTACCCTTTAATTTACATATAAAATATTTTATTTGATCAGTAATAATAATATTAGTCATTTTAATGTAGTAATTAGTATACACAATAATTTTAATTTTAGTTGGACAGGGATAAAAAAGTAGATGGTACGTTTTTACACTTACAACGTCAAATAATTTAGACCGAAAATTCGGAATATTCCATTTATTCGTTTATTTTATAGATTTTATCCAAACAAATTGATACGTCATTGACTTAGTATTAAATAAAAAAAGATCTAATATTAGACTGGGACGTAAGACAGGGCATATGTGCATCTGTTTGCTTTTCTATATGGTACAGAATATATAGGAAAAATGTACCATCAACCAATTTTTAATTGTGGATATATTCTTAACAAACTAAAACGGCTTCCATTATTGGTATTAAACCAATATCTATTCATACAAGCTAAGTCTTCTAATCGATAATTAGGCCAAAGAAATAACTTTAATTTAATTAATTCATTTTTATCTCTATCAAGATGCTTTTTTTGATCCAAAAAAGGATTCCTGCTTTTTATGTTCTTTTTGTTACCAAATACTCGATTTTTATCCACACTATTTATATTCTTTGAGTTGAAAGAAATTAGAATTCTCAATTCTCTACGACGTCTAGATGATAAAATCTTTTCAGGAACGATAAAATCATAATGTTTTTTGTCTCTCTTTCGAATTATTATTTGATATCTTGGGATGGATTCATCCAATTTATTTTTATTGATATATCTTTGTTCTCGATATCTTTGAGGAGTTTGGTACTTACTTTTATGAACCAACGATATACTTACGGTTTGATATATAATAAAGTATCCGTCGTTTTTTACAGACAAACGAATGGGATCGATAAAAAATATCCCCTTTTTATTCAATTCTATAGGAGTCAATTTTTTTCGAATCAACATTATATCCAGATTTATTTCTTTCCTTTGAATAGACGATATAGTAGTATCTCTTGGATTTATCAGTCCAAGCAAGTAACAATATATCTTGATATTATTGATCATTCTTTCAGTTAAATTTGGAATTAAACCATCGTCTATTATCCATTGAAAAAGCAAATAGTGTTTCCGTAAGAAAATTATTTCTGGTCTCATCTTTTTTCGGATCTTATATTGTTTTTTCATTTTATCTTGGTTTTGTGAATATGATCTAAGGCCTCTTCGGCCCGCGGGTTCTTTTTCTTCTTGATTTCGATTCATTAATTCAGAATATCTTTTTTCATTCGATGGTCTAAAAAAATGGAATTTTTTCTTTTCATTGATGTTTTTCTTTTTATTTAAATTTAAAAGAAGTAATTTGCTTGGTATAATCCATGGTTTTATTTTGTATACATTATAAAGTGGCACAAATTCTGGGAAGAACGTAAGTTTCATATTTGTCGATATTGAGTTTAGGATTTCTTCATTCATTTCCATCCAATCAAAAAAGAGTTTCTTGTCATTGATTGGATTTATTTCTAAATTTTGATGAATCATCAGATAAAAAATATCGTTTTTATCGATTTTCTCAATTTTTTGGTAATTCTTACTTCCAAGCTTAGTATTTATATTACTGCTATAATCCATTTTGGTCCAGGCCTCAATATCTATTTTTTGTCTTAGAAAAAAATTGAGAATTGTCCAATCAAAATATTTTCTATCTGTATTTTTTTGCATATACATAATATCGACCTTTTCTAGATAATGATTGATAGGAATTTCCTCCAGGCTTTCAAATAAATTTTGTTTATAATTGTTGTAATTAAAAGTAATTTTTTGGTTGTTATTTAATTCTGATGGTGATCCATAAATAATATATGAGGACTTCTTAATTTCATAATTAATAGATTTATATGATAAAAGATTATATATATAGTATTTTGGAAAATTATATTTTTGGTTTGGTAATGGATATACTTTAAAATCCTTTTGTTTTTTGTGATAAAGTAATCGATCTTTTTCATACGAATTCCATTTTATTAAATCTTTATTTTGGGTAATACCACCTTCATTTATTGTAGTTCGCCATTTTTGTGGTATTAATTCAAACCATCTAATCTGAGATAAATTGTATTGATAATGACCTCTTAACCAGTTTTTCCATTGATTCGTTTCAGAACTTGAAAGTTTTGTATGTCTTAATTCGGAATGAAATATTCCTTGTGTTACAAAATAATTTTTTATTGCAGTCTTAAGAAAAACGGGAGTTACATGATACTCAAAAATAGATCTTAACTTATACAAATTAATAACTTGGGTTTGTGATAATTTGTAAAATACATATGCTTGTGATAAAGAGGATAAGTCAAAAAAAAGATGTGAATTCCTCTTACTATTCTTAATATTGTAAAGTTCACTTTTTATAGTCGAAATAAAGTTAATTTCTTTTTTGTTTTTTTTATTTTTTATTTCTTGGTTTGTTTTATTATTGTAAATGTATTTATCAAAACAAAAATTTCTTGATTCAAGAACTAGTTGTGTAGGAATTCTGGCAATATGAATGATACATAGAAAGATATCGATGTATATTCTTTTA